AACTCAGTATAATAATACTCTATTATCCCCTTAGTTTCTTTTTTATTACAAATAAATATTAATAATATCTCTATTCTTCCTTCAAGTATGAATACTACGACTGGAGTTTTTATGAAAAAACCGGAGCCCCTTATCGGATTTGAACCGATGACTTACGCCTTACCATGGCGTTACTCTACCACTGAGTTAAAAGGGCTTATTTGATGAATTCCTGAATGGGTCACTGTGTGGATAAAATATCTATATGTACATATATTATATACATAAATACATACAGTAAACTCATAGTGGCTCATTCTCGAATAATAAAATGGATTTACCTAGCAAGTCTAGAGTAAAATGCAATGAATTGTTTCAAGACCGAACCTAATTGCTTTTCTTTTATTGAATGAATTGATTCCCACCAGAATAAAGTTCACTTCCATGTACACCTACCAATTCTACATAAATTTTTTGAAATTGCATCAAATCATATGATGAAGAGGTTTTACTTGTCTTGTTCCCTGAACTAAATGAAAATAATTTTCGAAAATTTTAAATTTATGGATCCCGCTTACTATTAATAAATTTTTCGTTTCTTAATTTCCTGTTTTAGTATGAGATAAGAATATCTCATACTAACAATGAATGAGTGGAAGAATGAAAGCGAAAGAAATAGAACTTAACCCCCCTTTTGGACCAACGACTCGCTGACAAAATACTATCCTATTATTTCTACTTTTTTGATTTTATATTAGACTAAACAATATAGATTTCTATACTGGATTTATTTATATATAGAGTGGAGAATGGCGATTAAAATGAATGATTCATGAAGAATCGCAAAATTCTCTGCACTTAGAAAAGGCAGAAAGATCCTTCAGATCCAATCATACCATTCATTATATTGACAATTTCAAAAAACTGTTACTACTATGATCATAGTATGATGGCGGTTGGGCAAGTAGGCCCCCATCGTCTAGTGGTTCAGGACACCTCTCTTTCAAGGAGGCAGCGGGGATTCGACTTCCCCTGGGGGTAGGCTACTACGAAAGTAAGTTAATCGTGGATTACTAATAAGTATAAAAGCGATTCTTCCTGGGTCGATGCCCGAGCGGTTAATGGGGACGGACTGTAAATTCGTTGGCAATATGTCTACGCTGGTTCAAATCCAGCTCGGCCCAATAATTCGCCCAATTTACCAATCTATCACGAGAGGGTATAACCCCCCTGTCTTTCAGAAATACTCGATACGGAGATAAAAAAGAATAAAAATCTCTGCTAGATCCCTTATTTCAATTTCACTGGGATTGTAGTTCAATTGGTCAGAGCACCGCCCTGTCAAGGCGGAAGCTGCGGGTTCGAGCCCCGTCAGTCCCGACGGATCCAATAAATACAGCAATCAATTCATCTCTCCCTTTCTATGAAAAAGGGCCGGGGGGCAGAAGTTCATTCCCAAACCAAAAAGGGGGTTCTTTATTTCTTTTTTTTTTCTTTTGGTAGGAAAAAAACATATGTGGGTGGATTAGTACAATTATTGGTAGCATTATAGTAAGTATTCCAAGAAATACTGAGTCTGCTTTTTCGACTGTTCCCGATCCATGCAATAGAGTACTATATTTTTGGGGGGGAGCGCGCATACACAAATGGAATTCACAATCAAAAATGAATTTAACTTTAACAAAATTCTCCCGATAGAATACTTTTCTAGATTAAACAATTTCTCTTTCTGGTTTTGTGTAACCTCAATTACTAATTGAATTGAAAAATAGATTTCATTCAGATTGCACACCGGGCTTTTGATATATATTCCCAGCGCTAATAATCTACGGAGGGGGAGTAAAAGACAGATCAATCAAATCCTCTTAACAAGGGAATGAATCATTTCTTTCTTTTCTTTTTATTTTTTGTTTGGATTTGTAACTACGCGACTAATGGAAGTGGAAGGGCGATCTGATGATACTTGATCAGATGATTGTACACGAAAGGTAAAAGGTAGGTTATAGAAAAAAAGAACGGAACCGAATAAAGGAGTTTTGGATTGGGTCAAGAATCCAAGTTGGGATTCGGGATGGATAAAAGAACTTTCTATGTTATACTATTCCATTTTCGACGACGAATTGATTTGATAGTTCAGATATTGTTATTCATGATATTGATCCGATTCAAAATCATTGAGAGGTAATTCATTCATTAAATTTACAGGCGAAGGGTTTATCATCTCTATGGGATTAAATCCCGAGTTATTGCGAAGTAAAAAAAAGATTAGATTATGGAAGTAAATATTCTTGCATTTATTGCTACTGCACTATTCATTCTAGTTCCTACGGCTTTTCTACTTATAATTTACGTAAAAACAGTCAGTCAAAATAATTAAGTTGAATTAAACTTGACTTACGAGTTCTTATCAAAAATTCACGAAAAAAATGAAAAGGATTCTAATTTTCGCGTCTTAAATTTATTAAATGAAATAAGCGGATTATGATTGACAGTATTCTAATAGATAGATCATATGGTAGATGAATCTCTCTACCATATGATCTATCTATTAGAATTATTGTAGTGTATAAATGGGTAAAGTTGTACTTTACAATATACAATAAAGATAGAGGCTTAATCTTAATATAGATTAATCTACAATATTATCTTCATATATTTGTATGTGGATATCAATTCCGTATATGGAATTGATATAGCACTCAATTCTATTTATTTGTTCCATTTATTTGTATTTCTTTCGATCAATCTAAAATAATGGTTTTACTCTTATGTCTTATGGTTCTAATTACTAGACTGTTTATGATTTTTAAAGAGAGTAAACTTCACCGATTTTTTTTTTATGGCCTAAATCGTAATATGAAATGGGAGTCGATAAAGCATAAATCCAATTTTCAAAATTATAAAACAAGTGGGTAAATGTGCAATATGTGACTCGCTTGGGGGAAGATCCTCTTATGTATAGTATCTCGTTAGACAACCACTACGTCTATACCACTTTTCATAGAAAGTGCATATAAACTTAACAAAACGACTTCTTTTTTGAACATTAAAGAGTGAATAAAAAATCTAGTCTTCTTCAGTACCCATCTATTAAGTCTGGCAAGAACCCGTTGATTGAAATAGAACATTTCGGAAGAATTTGGTTGGAATAAATTTACTATTATCGGGATCCCTTTCGAAATACAAAGATGGGAATCGGTGAAATATCTGTTTGATTGAAAAAGTATGATTCATATAATGTATTACTCCATTCGAATCCAATGGAATTCGCAATGAAAATCAAAAGATCTTTTGATTTTCATTTTTAATAGTTCAAAACATGTTGCAGAACGATCTAGAAACCAATTGATACAGTTTAATTAATTAGTAATACTCCTAGAGTCCACTTCTTCCCCACACTACGAGTGAAAGGGAAAATGTAAAGACTACCATTAAAGCAGCCCAAGCGAGACTTACTATATCCATGTGAATTATGTCCCCTTATTTCTATAAATATGAAGGAATTATTTCATTTTTCCTCAATAATAATAGTATAGTGGAATCGATGGCATAGAGTCAAAAAAGGATTCTGACTGAATACTATTGATAACCCAATCCAATAAATCAACTCATTTTATAAAAAATTCTTTTATGATTTCGAATCAGGAAAGATGAAAGATAAGCAAAATACGTAGTAACATCTGTTACTAATGGAATATGTAGTAATAATAAGGTCCTTTTTTGTTGTTGATCTTCATTAAGTAAAAAGATAAATCACTATCTAATTTCCTATTTGATCGAATGCCTATCCTTTTCCGATTATCTCTGTGAAAAGTGGGGAGACAGTATATTCTTGATTAGGGGTTGCTCAAAAGAAATTCTTTATCTTTTTATCCCTTACTTTAACTTTAATTTAAATTAAAAGTGAATTATCCGGCCAATTTAATATTGATTGGATACCTGAGCACTCAGAGATTCTTGCAAGTCCGTTGTATAGAAAGTATCTTCCACAACTATTAATTGTAATTGAATTGGATTTCCTATCAGGTATCCGGCTATCCAATCTAATTCAAGATCTAATCATTAGACACTACATTAGTAGTACAACGATTAGTGATTAGTAGTAGAAGGGAATCGCGAAGTCTTGATAACCCCTCTACCCTTAGAATATTTCCTTGAATCTCGGATTCAAGGATTTACAATCTTTTCGAAAATCCCCACCCGAATGCTTCGAATCAAATAAGTATCAACAGTCCCTTTCTTCTGCTTCTGATGAGAAATAATTCGGCGAGTTATATCAGCAGAATAGAAGACGAAATTTCAAGTCTTTTGCAGGCGACACCCGGATTTGAACTGGGGAAAAAGGATTTGCAGTCCCCCGCCTTACCACTCGGCCATGCCGCCAAAACGATATACAAAATTGGTGAAATTTGTCCCGTATTACTGAACTGCTTTTTATTGTACTTGCATCGTGAGTTCCTTTTTTCTTAATCCCTTTCTTTCCTAAAAGAGATTCTTCCCCTCTTTTGATTTCGATTGGATTTGATCCGCCCTTGTATAGTATCTCAAAATAGCCAACTTCTCCCACTTTCTATTAAAAATAAAATGTGATTTTCATTTGCAAAAGTCAAAATTTATGACAAATTTGAACCATTAACTATTGACTGCGGAATGCGAATTCATGAACGTTTTGAATCTCAAAATTTGATTTTCTTTTCCTAATGACATAAGAAAATAGAAATTGATACATCAATATTGAGTTAAAAAACCCCTTTCAATTTCAATTATAACAACAATCATGAGTATATGTAAACCCCAGAGCAGGAATTCTTACACAGATGTCTATTATCTTATTTATATATGTTGCCTAGTAAGGAATTATCAGAAAATTTTCATATCTCAATTTTGAATTGAATAGAAAATAGAAATTTTCTTTTAATAGAGCACAACCCGTGTTGCCCCAAATAGAATGTCAATACAATAAAAGAGAAGAGGGATATTAATATCTGCATACGTGTTTAATAAATACAACTCTTCATTTC